TAGTTGATTGTATAGTGTATACCTGGTGTGCACACAACACAAAATAAAAAAAGGACGGTTATGCTATTTTCATAATAGAATGATTATTCGATTCTTTTTCCTTGTTTGATCATAATTCAATCAAAACTTCTTGAATTAGCTTAATCTCTAGCACAAATTCTTTGATTCTTCAATTTCGATGGAATCGGAATAGTTCCCTTCATTCTTATACTACTACATTTGTATGAAATCAACCAAACCGGCTTCAAATATTTCTTATTATTGATTCCTGCCCAAAAGAAAGAATTTGAGTAAAAGATCATATCTTTGTATTTAATGAGTTTTTTTAATGAGTCTGTTTTTATGTTATTTCGTACTGTGCCATTCCTCTGTTTGTGGGATCGTTTTCTCACGAGAGGTAATGAAAAGAATTCTAAAATGGGTTGCTATCTATGCCTAGATCAAGGATAAATGGAAATTTTATTGATAAGACCTTTTCAATTGTAGCCAATATCTTATTACGAATAATTCCGACAACTTCGGGAGAAAAAGAGGCATTTACCTATTACAGAGATGGTGCGATTTGATTATTATTATTATTTTTTCTTATCTTTTCTATTTTCTTTAACGCCTTCAGTCTTAGAAAAAAGACAAAGACACCTGATTCGGTATATAAAATAAAAGAAAGTTTTTGAAATAAATCTACGCTTTTTGAAGGTGAAGTTTGTAAAAAAAAACAATTCCTTCTGTCGTGTATCCCCGATTAATGCAGCCTCCGATGCTTCAATTGTCGATTCTAGTATTGAGCGAAAGGTTACACCTATACATGGGTTATGTATTGCAGGTCAACCCTCCTCCAATTAGTACCAATAGGCGGCATAGGGGAAGAAGCACTACGCATAGGAATCAACAACACAAAAACTTTGTTATAAATTATCCCATTTCCTTATCTAGATCGGAACTAAGAAGAATGGTTGGGCCAACAAACATCCATCTCGTTCGTATTTTTGATACCCGTATAACCATCGAAGACTGTTGAAGTGACGAATTCCTGGAAATTAAGGGGCGTGAGGGACAAAGAAATTGTTGAAGTTACCGTTTTTTTTTATTTATCTAGTATCAACACGTTTGGTGGTAAGAAAAGATCTTTTGCAGGAAGGTTGGCTAGAGATTTCTTGTAAAAACACTAGCCCCGTTCAGTCAATAAGGAGAATATTTCAATCTTTTTTGTTTTGACTCCATCTATTATTCTCATTATGCACATAAGGGAGGAGCCGTATGAGGTGGAAATCTCGCGTACGGTTCTGGAACGGAGATTCTTTGAATCGAACGACGACCGTAACGGATGTCGGCTCAATCCGAAGGAAATTATGCCGAAGCTTTACAGAATTATTATGAAGCTATGCGACTAGAAATTGATCCCTATGATCGAAGCTATATACTCTATAACATAGGCCTTATCCACACAAGTAACGGAGAACATACCAAAGCCTTGGAATATTATTTTCGGGCACTAGAACGAAACCCGTTCTTACCACAAGCTTTTAATAATATGGCTGTGATCTGTCATTACGTGCGACTATCTCCACTATAGAAAGAAAAAAGGAAAGATAAAAGAGTGAATCCGCTATAAATACTAGAACAAATGACTCGAAAAAGGGCTTTCTACATATGCATCGTCCAAAAAACGATTTTTATCAGCTGTAGCAAAGAAAGGAACTTCTTCATAGAAGTCGAAGTATGAAGAAATAGATATGCCTAGATACTTTATTCTATGGATAATAGATCTAATTGATAGAGAAAGCACCGTAAAGATCAATTAGTGAGGTTTTGGGCCGATACAATAAGAACTGCTTACTTACTTATATTATGATATAAAATTATGATATAAGATAAAAGTTAGGAATCAACTTATGTAATAAAGCTGATCCCCTAAGGGATTGAGCAGCGGTGTAGCATCAGATCCCAAAGATAGTAAGTCTTTTTTTCTTTATTATTTATTATGAAGAAAAGTCTTTTTCGAAAATTCTATATTAATTTCTCTATGAAACCGAGATAGTTAACTTTCAGAAAATTCTAGCACGAGTGGAAATGCTTATGCTTTATTCTTTTGAAAGTGGGAGAAAAGATAAAACTCAAAAAATGATTAGTAATCAATATTCAAGTTTGAAACTCATGTAATTAACCTCTTTTAGTTACCCCGAGAAAAAATGGGATAGATCTAGGATAAATCTCATTCAATTATAGATAGGGTTAATTAAAAAAAAAATTTGGCACCGCAAGAATTGAATGCTGAGCCGTATGAGGTAGGAAACTCTCAAGTACGGTTCTAAGGAAAGGAATTGACCCACCTATTCCGACCGAGGAGAACAGGCCATTCGACAGGGCGATTCTGAAATCGCGGAGGCTTGGTTCGATCAAGCCGCTGAGTATTGGAAACAAGCTATAGCGCTTACGCCTGGTAATTATATTGAAGCGCAAAATTGGTTGAAGATCACGAGACGTTTCGAATAAGAGCACT